CATGTGAGAATTTGGTTCTAGCTAGAAAGGATCCCCGGGCCTTCGTAAAAAGAGATCCATCCTCTTGATCGCACCTTCGATCTCTCGAAAGGGTCGACTCTGGGCAAAGTTTTCTTTCATTTGCTCCAGATCGAAGAGCAAGGTTTCCTCCGGAATGGGTCTCCCATTCGGATAAAAAACGAACCCACGGATTTTATCCCGGTTGGCGTTGATGCTTTCCGGGGTATACGCGTGGTGACGTAGATACTTTTCCAGCTCTATTTCTACGTCAACCTGCGCCTGGATTTCATAGTGACAGTATTTCCAATCGGGTTCTTCGGTCTTGAATACGCCATAAGTGAATAAGAACCGTCGTTTTGACAGTTTGTCCAGGCGCTCTTCCACAGGGATGAGCGGCTGCTCTAGTTCCTCCCAAAGTGCCTGTTCGGGGAAAGACCCCGAACTTTCCGCGCTCAAAGCGGAGGCATGAGAGGAAGAAGGGCCGGCCCTATCCGTACGAGAGGGGCTTTCTCTTAGCCCATCATTCCCGCGAGGAGACCCATGGTTCACGCCCGCTTCCGAATCTGCCTCAGCAGGTAAGACCATATTCGAAAGAAAGGGTGCGGCCTCGGTAGCGAGTACGGTTCTCAGAGCAAAAACAATGGCTAAGGCCAGACCCCCTGTGCAGCCCAATTTGCATAAAGCAAAGGAGAGGACTCGACTCCCGAGAGAAAAGCCTATCTTCCACAAAATCAAGTGAAAGTCTACCAGTATAAAACCAAAACTCGAACACAGAGTGCAAAATACCAACCAAAAAAAAGGCGAACGTCGACCCATTAGGATTTTTGATTCTTTTTTTTTTAGAGTACGGATGACTCGGATGGGCAGATAGAACAGAACCTGTCAGTTACACCTTTACTTTAGGGGACTCTATGGTGCCTTAGCAGGTTCCCGAGGGGTAAAGCTATCGTCCGAGGTTCCCAGAATATAGATATGGAAGGGAGATGGTAAGACCTTACCGAGCGTGCATCATATCAAGGTGATGGGCCAGGCAGCAATGCTAGGTCCGAGGAAAAGACTAGTAGGTTTGGAAAGCCTGTCGATTCATCAGGATTCACTTACGCTATTTCTGACTAGAGAGAAGACTGAGATTGGAGAGGAGCAGCTCTTTTCTTTTTAACATAAAGCAGTGATGAATGGGACGGAGCTGTTACACTTCAGCTGAAGCTGCTTTATGTATTGGAGCAGAGGTGGCAGTTCAGACAGCAGCAGGAGCAGGACCAACAATTAGGGTTGTTCACAGAGCAGCCGTCTTTCCCTATCAAGCGGAGAAGACTGGTTACATGTCCGATACAGTAGGGATGGTTCTTCTCGACAGATGTTGCTACTTACTAGAGTTCGGGAACAAACGGGTGGCAACTTGCCCGATAAGAAAAAAGTAGCCCGAGTGAAAGAGTTCTTGTTTTAGTAGCTAAGGAGTTCGAGTTGTAGCTAGGAGTTGCTAGCAGATATGAGTTCCGAGTTGACAAAATGAAAAACGAATCTGTCCCTTTGTGGGACTGTTGACACCTGTACCACACTCTATGGCACACACTTCTAGTTGTAGTAGACGAAGATGGGCACCTAGGATAGGCAGACAAACCGGAACCTTAGAAAGTAGCCGGCAGAGACGCTACGGGAAAACCGCCTAGGATGGCGTAAGAAACTCGATCATCTCTTTCTTCCATGTGGGTATGTGCATTTGTCTTTCAAATCGGTCAAAGGTTCAGACAGGAGATGTGCTTTAGCCAGTACAAGCTGTGTTTGTGGCACCCATTCCGACTTGGAGTGGAGTAGCCAGGAAGCTCCACCTTCAAAGGTAGCTATGTAGACAGATTATTAGTTAACGACTTTGACAGCCTTTCCTTCACACAAGGTTTTTCATCCTTCTCCCACGTTTAGGACAGTAAGGGGAAGTAGCGAGTTCCTTCGTGGGGAATCAACGAAGGCAGCCGCTCCAGCAGCTTTAGTACTTAGTTAACGCCCCAGCCCTTATCCCGAAGTAAGAAGGTAGATGCGGTAAGGCAACTCCTTTCCTTCTTGGTAACTGGGTTTATTCAACAAGGGCGAAAGCATCTAAATGCTATCCCGAAGAGGTAGCTGCCTTCCAAAAGTTGGTAGTTATCGCTTGACGATATTGATTTAGTAACGAGATCAGTTACACTAGCCCGGACATCATCACTGTTTTAGCGCGAAAAGTCTGTACCCGAAACTGCATGGAGATTCAAATGGGGGGATGTGAAGAGAAATGAAGTCAATGACACCACACCTGACCGACCGGAAAGGGAAGAAGTAGCGACCATTTCACTTTTCCGTTACATGCTTTCCCCTGTCACGAACTCAGATGTCACTGTCAACAAGAAAGAGAGAGATAGACAGGGGGAAGTGAGGGTGAGAGAGGAGAAGAAAGAGTAACCAATAGAGACAATAGATCACGTAGTCCCCGGAGTCAAATACTTAACCTGAATATACCTCTTATTCATCCTTTCGCCATCATCTTTTGCCCTGACTAAATCATCCCACTAGAAAAGATTCCAGCCGCTGCTTAGGGTCCTAAGGACAGTTTCGAACAGAGAAAGCAAATAGCAATGAAAGGACACTCGAAGCAGGTCCTTCTGTTAGACTTTATTTACGAGGAAGGCTTTAGAATTGAGGGGAAATGAGTAAACCCGCGGTTCAATGGCTAGAAGAAAGCAACCAACAAAACCAGACAGCAATCAAGAGATCTAGGGGGGAATGTGAGAGATATGATGGAGTATACTGCTCTAATGGCCTGGGTGAAAGAGTGGCTCACTTACTTGAGAAGGGATCACGCACTAAAGTGATACCACCTCAAGTAAGACTTCTTTGAAGCACCGGTCGTAAACCGGAAATGGAAGACTGAGTCTACTGACCCTACGTTAGATTCGGTTTACTATGTAAAGTCTATGATTGGTTAGCAGATAAAGGTCTTGATTACAAGGTATTTATACTTGATACCACACCTTCATTTAATTGTGTTAAGGTGTTGTGGTAGGGATAGACGGACTGGATTTTCTACTATTCGCTACCGAGGTAGTCCAGCCTCGGGCGAAGAGGAGTTGTGTGATTATAAAGATTGAGGATACCACCGACTCCAAATCCATCAGTCGTAAGAATCAAGGCGTTCCTGATCGCCTTGATTCTTACTCTTCTGCTCCCCTGAAACTAGAATGGAATGACTTGCATATAGAAAGAAAGTGTCAGTCAACGTAAGGTTTTCAGCTTCCGGCAATCCCTGCGGGGCTTCTTGGGTAAGGCACGAGACGACGTTTTAGAACTTCTTCGAGCTTCTCATCGTTAGAGAGGCCTACTTTTTAACTGTCAAATTGGATGATCCATTAAGAACTACTAACCAGGGTCGAGATCTATTCCATTCAAGGCGATTCTCTATCCCTATCTGTCTCAAGACCTGGAACGGAAACTATTGCACAGTCTCGAAAACATAGCAACAATTTACTTAGTCTTACATTCGTGGAATGAATAAGGGCGGATACCTTCGGATACTAACACCAATTAGTGGCAGTCAATCGGACATTCGGATTCCAAGGGGGATTCTCAAGCTGGGGCAGTGAGGTGACGGAACTGTTAAAGCATTGGTTTTTGGTATCCGCATTCAAATTCAAAGATTCCCTTTCTGGAGAGAGGTCTTTCAACCACAAGGCATAAAGACGGTACAATAGGAACTCACACCCGACAGTGAGACAGCAGCTCGGAAAACTACATGCATCCGGCCAAGGAACAAAAATAGAAGTAGAAAGGGCTCGACCTGTTGGGGAGCTGAATCAAGACTTTGTAGAGGTTGTTCCACATCAAAGAAAAAAATTCCATTTCTTGTTCAGCGATTGGCTAATTGCTAACTACTGAATGAAAGCTCTCCCTCTGTTGAGAAAGGGCCAAGCTGCTCTCAAGATGCTTCTTTGAAACCACAAATGAAAGGAATCAGATCAGTAGCAAATAGAGAGGCGATTACGGAAATATAGAATTCTATTCGAAATTTTCGCCTTAAAGAATACCACACGCGCAAGTAGGCCCAACATAAAGCTAGCCTATAACAACTCTTCCTTGGACTTGGCCCTAGGGTGACTTCATATCAAATAGGTCTTTCCCCAGCTGTATCCCAAAAGCCTCCCCAACAGTCGAGTGCCCTCCAAAAGTTCGCTGTCTCTTTCCCAATAGTTTCTGCTAAGCCGCTACCCACTCCAGAGAAAGATTCGCTAGGGGTCGACGAAGTTGACTGAGCCGATAGGCGCTTTTTCGCAGTTAGTTACACCTTATTCATTCTATATGAGGATGTTGAAAGTCACATTCTGCATACATCAAATTGGCCATAGAAAGAGCTTTTCTCCTAAAGTCTAATCCTTAGTCGGATCAGTTTGCCCCAGAGACAGGGGCGGATTCAGTCACGAGCTGCCCCTACCATCAGTCCTACTCGTCCATAACAAGGGGTGGTAGTTCCCCTAACTCAGTGAGATCCGGGATCCGAGTTTCAGTCGGTCGTAGCCGAAGTTAACTTCCACCCTTTCATTGCGCTTGCAGGTACCACCTTCTTTAAGGTAAGGGGTTTTGCCTGTGAGATTTATTAAAGTCAGTCCTGTTGATAGTAAGACTCCCTTTAGGATGCATCAAGGTATCGACCCACGAGGATTGGCTCACGCGAATCCTGTCAGATTCAGATTGGAATTTCTTCTCTATAAGAAAGAAAATTTGCATTCGAGACATCTCGACTAGCCTTTTCGGAGTTTACAAGGAATCACCAGCTACCTTAATTAAAAGGTAGTTGAGCAAAGAAATGAATCAAGACAAAGCGGGCACTACCCAAATCTATGCCAATTTTCCCCGGTTTCGTTCAAGTGTCGATTTCAGTTCCTCGGCTTCAGTTGAGGTTGGTTTACGATCGATGCCGATACATCAACCCTAATTCACCAATCAACCGGGAAGAAAGCATAGAACCACGGGTGTAGCGAAAATCCTAACTCCTACTTGTGCTTTGGCGCAGAGCCGTTAAGAAGCCGAGAAGGATTAGAACTTTTGGCCTAGCTCCACTGCTAGCAACTATCTTTCCTTATCATATGAACCCCAGAGGTCTTGGACGTCGCGGAAGAGCGCCAGCTCTTTGCTTCGGTCTTTCCACCAGCGTAAAGGATAGGGTTCGTTGCGATCGACCATCCTTCTTGACTTGCTCGATCTTCCTCCGGTGCCTTCGGTGGGGGCCCCCAGCCAGTCAAATCCTTGCTCAATGCCCGGAAGTTCCTGTGCTTCCCGCCCGAAAGCAGCAGATTCCTCGACTTAAACTGATTGAGCTACAAGCGATACGCCAACACGGAAAAGAGGACTGGAATTCGTACTTGGCAAGAGTTCGTTCCCGAAGGTTCTAACCTATCTTAATCCTTATTAGCTCGCCCTACCTTTCTTCTTAGGTTGTCTAGGAAGAACAGAGAAAGTCTCGTCGTTTACCGCTCCGAGGGTTAGTTTGTCTTCTAACACCACACGGGACTCTTTCCCTGCTGCTGAACTGAAAGCGAAGGAAGGATGGGAACCTTAGATCTTGTGAGTTATTGTGTTAGAAGCCTTATCAGCATAAAGAAAGTATGAGATTGGATAAAAACAATTCCCTTCAAGTGTTTTAGCCTATCTTCAACTTACGTATAATGGAAATAAACGAAAAAGCTCAAGGATTTCCTTACACTAGACTAGAGATGATTCATGCCCCATCTAGCAGAATCTTCTTATTCACGAGAACGAGCTCCTCTTCTTGCAATATAAGATTCGTTCATAGCTGATTTTCAATAGCAAGTGAAATCCATGTCAAATCCTCCAGAAGTTATGCTTCACAGGAAAGTCAGAAGAAGTGCCACAGCACTCTTGCTATGGATCGGACATTAACAATTGCATTGCCTTAATGGCAGCAGAGCAGTCTTCTCAGTCTTAGAAGGGGTTAGGGAATGGGCATTAAAGCCCTGCCCCCTCTTACGCTTAACGCACCAAAGATGGGCTGTTGGGATTGAATCTACCTTTGATCTTTTCGTTGAAGAAGCCTTCTTACTTTTACTTTACTACAGCTATCTGTTAATTAAGGTAAGAAAGTCATCAAGTAGTTGAGTTACGAATTCGGACATAGAAGTCTAATAAGAGCTAAGAAAGTCCTTGTTTGCGTAGTAAATGGTTTTGGCGGAATACGGTCTTTGAAGGAATAGCCTTGATCTTCTCTTCCGGCGCTGATACAAAGGCAAGGGATGGATATTCAATCTCAGAGGAGGAGGGGGTTTGAGTGGGAATGAAAGAGTCTGGGAAGTACGAACCAGGCTTATTTGTTAGATGTGACAAAAGTCTTAGTCCTATTCCTAGTTCTACTCTATTATAAGATAAGGGGGATATGAATATCCCGAAGAAGGGCCATAGGATACTAACCTGAGAAGAGTGGAGTTGCCTTTACTATTGTATGGCTATCACTCTTACTTAAAAAAATGAAAGAGGTACGAAGTCACTCGACTGAAAGGAGAGGAGAGGAAATGAAATGAAATTCAGTCGAGGATTCGTGAAAGAAAGTGACGTAGTCGCTTTAGCGAAGCTAAGGGTAGGCTCAACTGTTTTTTTGTAAAGGACTGCTCCTAAGGCTTCAGCTAGCAGAGCACTTAAGACAGGAAGAAATACAGATAGAGATAGGTATTAGATATTAGGGGAAAGGCCGAGCTCTTTCATTTTTTAAATAAAACAAACCCAAGCAGCAAGGAAGACAGCATTCTAGAACTCAGTCCCTTGTTCTAGTGATAGAGATTGTAAGGTTCTAGCATAAAGCATAAGAAAAAAAGAAACTTGCGCCTTTGAATACCGGGAAATCTCCGAGAAGACAGAGGAGGGAAAGCAGCCGTTGATCTAGTTCCTTCTACTTTCATCGAGATTGCTCTGGTGTTCGTAACACCTCTCCTTGCCGAATCGACTGTTCCCTCTGTTCATGGTTTCATGGGAACAGAGAATTGCTGTTCTTTCATCCGTTGAGTTTGGTTCTATCGTAACGTAACTAAATAAGCAGTTGATCCATCCCATCCCGTTCAAAGATGTTGAGTAAGGGCACTTGCTGTTGCCGTTCTTAGAGTAAGCGCTGCGAAGAGGGCCCTCGACTGGGATTCTTCTTTCCCGGGATTAAGGTAATTTACTCGCTTACTTTTTAGAGTCAGGAAGCGATTGAGAAAAAACTTCAACATGTGTATGAAACTTTCTGGCGCCTTCTTCGACCTGATTTCCCTCGAGAAGCTGATGCCAGAACTGCTGTAGCTAGCCTAGGAGTTCTGTTGTTAGGGGGCCGGGGGAGTACCATGAGGTGATGTCTAGAGAACTATTCTTATAGGACCGGACTAGGGACAGGTACCCAGATACTAGTATGGTATGGGCAACCTCACTCCAGTAGCTGTCGTAGTTGAGGACATAGCTACGAGAGAAAAGCAAGAGGACCTTGCCAATGTC